GGTAGAAAGGGAGGGGTCGGGAGACTTATTCCAGAAATGCAAGACGACTTCTGTTTCAAACGCCTCGCAAGGATTCGAACCCCCGTACTACGCATTACTCCATTTCGAGTCTGGTGTGCCTACCCTTGTTTCGAGGCAGGGGAACGTGATGGAGTTATGTGAACCGACTTAATTGTACGAACATATCTCCAGTCCTGTCAACCGCTAAACCGAATTTCCATTCCTTTTCTGCCGGATTTACTAACTGGGAGACTCCACTGAGATTGAAACGAGATCCACAAACGTTTTTGATTATTCATTGATTCTTCGGGTAATGGTAAGGTTCCAGTTCATATTGACTATGGCCAAGGGTTCGAATCTAGTCCCGCCCGCAATCAATCATTTCTGAAGCGGTGTTCGATTCCCTCCTCGTACAGAGACTTCTTCTTTTTCTTCACGGCCTGACAAGCCCACGCTTGCCTCACAGGCAAGTCTTTTCACCAATATCGAGAAAATAATGACATATTAATAGACAAAAAAAGGGGGGGCATTCTCTTTTCGCCTAAATACTCGGTTGGATGTAACGGCTTGGGCTTGGGTTTTTACTGCGCAACTGCCGCTATGCACTGCGCGGAAATACTTATATCTCCTCCGGAATAGACAAGGGATCATTTTCCTAGCAAGTGATTTTGGGTGCGAGAAGACAAGTACAAGCTAGATAGGAAAATGCCAGGATCAATTACCGAAGAAGATATAACTATTTCGTAAGTTGCATAGACGGACTAGTTGGGATAGCGGAACCAGCTTTTAATACAAATCGTTTGAAGAGAAGAAAAAGAAGAAGTCTCGTACCACAATTCGAAGTGGGTCTAAAAGAAGGTATTCCGTGTGATTTCGATAATGGGATCTATGAAGATACCCGATAAGGTTGATGCTAGTGCACGAATGATCATAGCTATTTCAAGAGAATTCTTCGAAATCGAAATTGCTGGGGAAACTAATGAATTTTGTCTAGAAGTTCTAGGTGTGTCGCTCCTCCCATTCTTCCCGGTGAACATTGATTTAATTATTTTTAGATAGTAATAGATGGAAATGACACTTGTGACGAGCGCCACCGGAACTGATGGGTACGAACCAGCTTTCCATCCATGCCAAAAGAGATGGAGTTTACCAAAAAAACCGGATGGTGGAGGCATACCCCCTAGGGATGGTGAACGTAAAACCGGAGAGAATGTTAGAACAGGATCCTTCATGTATAATCCCGCGTAATCCCTGATATTATCAGTTCCGGTTCGTAAACCAAATGGGGTGATACGGGCAAAAGTTCCCAAATTCATGAATATATAGAGAAACGTATAAGTTATCATACTTGCATAACCGTTCCCCGAGTCTGCAGCAAGTACCCCAATCATGATATATCCAATTTGGCTTATAGGAGGATAAGCTAGCATACGTTTTACGCTTCTTTGAGTAACGGCAATTAGATTTCCTAATATCATGCTAAAAGTAGCTAATAATCCCACCGCGCTATGCCACTCATTAGATAAGTATGGGAAAATTAGACCGAAGAGTCGTGTAAATGAAGCTGGAGCTGCTACTTTAGAGGTAACGGAAAAGAAAGCAACGACTGGTGTAGGAGAGTCAGAGTCGAAAAGAAGATTTTCGATCTTTCCGCTCATTCAGAACCGTGCGTGAAATTCTCACCTCACACGGCTCCTGGTTCGGGAGAGAGTCATAACTGGTATTGCTCCCAGAACCTTCCTCGTGTATGTCTCAAATCCATTTTTCCTTAAATAATTCACAATGACTCGATGCGAAGAATAGTTGTTAACTTCTCGAGGAATCCCTCATCATTTGTTTCCATCTCCCGCCGGGAGTTTCGTATCAAATTCCTTTTTGCTTGTTTGTCCTTCTTCCTTTTTCAACGGAATCCTTTCAACAACTATTGCACATGCGACAGGCGGAAGAGACAAATTGCGACTTTCTTCGTTCCCGGTAGGCACAAAAATTCGAGGCATTATCTTAGGGTTTTAGATCGAATAAACTTCTTATAAATTTCTTATAAATTTCTGAAGGGACGCTATTCCCC